AATTCAAAACAAATAAAAAAAAGAAAATGAAAAAAAAAATATCTATAATATTAAATTAAATAGAAGATTTCAATTCTATCTAATTAGAAGAAATTCGACATATCTATTTTGAATTGGAATTTTTTATTCTATTTTAATAGAATATATTTTCATTTTATATGAATTCTGAAATTCCATTTCAATATTATCTTCAATTGTATGTTTGGCATTTTCTTATTTATTTATTATCAGTTTCAGTTAATGTGAATATAAATAGTTAAATCTAAATAGTTAATAGAAACTATAACTATATATAAAATCGAATATATCTAAAAGATAGCGGGTAGCGGGAATCGAACCCGCATCGTTAGCTTGGAAGGCTAGGGGTTATAGTCGACGTCTATTCAGTATTTTGAGCATCTCTAATTCAAAACCGAGCATGAAACTTTGGTTTCATTCGGCTCCTTTATGGAAATGAGTAAATTACGAGATCTATGATCTGAACAAAATTCTCAAAAAATTCTACCCATAACATCTACGTCAGCTTTTGGTCTGAATACAGACAAAACGAAATAGCTTTCTAGATGATCCCTCTAGAATAAGGGTGATTATAACAACAATCTTTCTAGTTACTCCGTTCTTTATTTCGATTTATTTCATATTAAATATAATATTCATTTCATCTTCTTTACTTTAAATGTTATTATTTAATTATTAAATAATTAAATAAGATATTTAAAATATTATTCTATTAAATTTAAGTGAATATTCTAAATAATATTCTTAAATTGGTGAAATATAAATATTATTAGTTATTAGACTAATTCTTTAATATTCTTAGGATCCTGAGGAAAAGTATTTTTTTCCACCGAGCTAAAACAATATGTTGATGTCTCTAGTAAACCAAAGGCATCGTTTCATAGCTATTTTGCTTCAATCTCTTTCCTACAAAATACAAAATTGAAGATTTAGTTACGGTTAGAAATTTGAAAAGAACTTTCTATCTTCAGCCATGGATCCCTTACTCATACTTATTCAATTGGAAGTTTTGATCCAATTCTAATAATTCTGTTTCGTTATTTCATAATCCAATTTTTCAATGTCTAACCGACTTTTGGATACAAATCACGAGAATGCGTATTTTCTCCGGAATTGGTCATTGAGAGAAAAAGGATTCAATCCTTTTTAGAAATAAAGTTTTTGATCGGCATACGAACCAAGCCGAAGGATCCTTTAACTGTATAAAGGGGTATTAAAACGAATCACACTTTTACCACTAAACTATACCCGCTACAATCCGATTATTGTATACAAATATACCTTTTGTCGAACAGGGGAATTTTTATACTCAAAATAGGGTCATCACAAAATCGTTTTTCGTGGGGAGAGTCAAATTCAATTTGAATATATTTGAATATTACGAACATTCAATAGAATATAATTCTAATATAATATAGAATAATAAATAATATAAGAACTAATAAACATTTTTTTATTTCTAACTCTTTATTTAGAATTCGTTGGAACAAAAAAAGGCCCGGCTGAGTACTGACCAGGCCATGAGAATAAGAAGAGCCTTTCGAACAAAACCAACGCAAAGAAAAGAGGACCTCTTTAGTCTTCTTTCTTTTTTCTATTTTGGTTCTTTCAGGCTCTTCCTTATACCCCCTTTTTTTTTTAATAAACGAAATTGATAATTTTTACAATTACAATATAATATATTTAATATTATATTAAAAAATCTAATTAGAATTAAAGAAGAAGAAAGATTCCTTAGTTTATGTGTAATGTAGCATAGGAATTATCAAGTTGAATTTGGAGAGATGGCTGAGTGGACTAAAGCGGCGGATTGCTAATCCGTTGTACGGGTTATTCGTACCGAGGGTTCGAATCCCTCTCTTTCCATTTTCGCGGATGATTTTATTTTTTTTTTTTCAATTTTCGCAATCCCTTGGTTCTTATTCTTAGTTTCGTAGTTAAATGTGTGTACTAGATAAAATCACAAGAAAGTTGAAAAATAAAAACTCTTTTTAGTTTAGTCTTATTCTTCACGTCCAGGATTACGCCCTGGATCATTAGATAGGAACCCAAAGATGAAGAGAGAAACAAAAAATATCACTACTGTGTACACAAAGAGTTTGAGAGTAAGCATTACAAATCTCCAAGATTTTTTCTTTTTTTTTTTATAAAAAAGAGAATAGATTATCCATTTTTCTACCACATATCCAAGTTTGGCACCAAGAAATGAAATTCTTTCTAAAAAATAATTTTCAAAATTTCATTTGAAATAATAGTTCTTCATTTAAAAAATATCTTTCCTAATTAGATATTGTAAGGACCCTAGTAGGGTCTTTCACTCGAAAGGATCAAAAAAAGGGAAATGAAGTAAGTCGGGTTTTTTACAACTATCCAATACTTTTAATGAATGTTTGAATCGAGATTTCAAACTGTAAATCTTATAAGATCTTACTAATTTTTTTTTATAATTAGAATTTTTATTGGTAAATCATGAATTTTCTAGGATATTGATATTATTAAGGATCTCATCGAAAACTTACAGCAGCTTGCCAAACAAAAGCTAAGAGAAAAAAGAGCACAGGTATGACTGGCATAAAATCTACGATTGGATTCAAAAAAGCATAGGCTTCGGGCAATTTGCCGAAGAAAAAACTACTCGAATAAAGGGCAGAATTAAGACAGATCAAACTAAAGATCTTAAGCATAACAGACATTTTTTGTTCTTGGAGAGAATTGCCTTTTGATTGAGTTATTGATATAAGGAAAGGGGGAGTAAGTACGGTAGGCAAAAACTACTTCTTCCTCTTTTTGCTCTTTTTGTTTGAACCCCCATAATCAAAAATTCTCAAGGAGAATCGCAAAAATCATACTTTCATACAATATCTTAATTGAATTCTATGTAATGATCAATATGTAATGATCAATCAATTCAATTGAATTCAATATCTACACATATTAAACTACGCATCTCAAAAGCCTAGTAACAATAGAATCGATTCTATAGATATTTGAAATCGAGTTGACAAACAACCAATACTTACTTAAATTTTTATAAGTGTCGAGGACAAATCGAAATGGGGCGTCGCCAAGTGGTAAGGCAACGGGTTTTGGTCCCGCCATTCGGAGGTTCGAATCCTTCCGTCCCAGAGCATTTTATTTTTATTTTCTTATTTTTTATTTTCTTATTGAATTCTATGAGACTCAAATTTTGGTTTTAACTTTCATTGAATCTTTCAGTTCTGTTTCAATTTGAATGTTAGATGGAGTGTGATTCTTGTTTTGAATTTTGATCTTCGACAAATCTTTTTTTTTTTTAGTGAACAAAGGAGGAATCGAGATATGAAAGAATCTCTATTCCCCATCCCATTTTTCTATCCCATAAAAGAGGCGGCCTCGATTAGTAATAGTAATTTGTAATTCATTTGTTTTTTTTTTGTTTTTTGTGGGTCTCTTGGATCCTAACCAACTAACCTAAGGAGGTTGGTCCTAATTCAATTCGTTCAATAGGATGTCTTTGTCCAAATCTCATTAACAAACAAACAAGTAACCGATTTGTTTTCTTTGAATATTTTTTTGAAGTATTTCAGGTTTGGCTCTAATGAAAAATGATAAATCTATATAGCGCTGTGGTGATTTATCAATTTTATTTACTTTAGAGCAAGATTAGATTGTCGAAAGGGTAATGACTCCGGAGTTAAACAATATGAAATGAAACAATTTCAATTTCTGAAATTCAATATTTTTCAAATAAATATTGAAATATGAATATAGATTATTGATATTATGTTTCCGCAGGGATCTTGCTAAGACTTCTTCAGAAAAATCTTTACCCCAGCTATTTAATCTATAATACTAATTTATCTAGAATTCTTTAGATATAGAAATAGAATTTATATATAGAAATATAAATAGAGAAAACTTATAGATCATGATGTCTACACATCAACCGAACCAATAATAGAACCTATGACTATTCATGATTCCATAATTGAATCAAGTCCATACCGGTTCCAAATTAAAATTATAGGAATGTTATGGTAAAACTTCGTTTGAAACGATGTGGTAGAAAGCAACGTGCGACTTGAAGGCCACGATCCGTTGTGGATTGTTACATCCACCATTTGATATAGGAATGAAGATGCTCTTGGCTCGACATCATTTGTTCTGTTCCACGAGAACCCTTGTTGGGTTTTCATGGAAATAGTTCATGATGAAGCTCGAGTAGTTAGTTTTTTTTGGGGGGGCAGGGATCTAGGGTTAATGCCAATCAATAAATTGGAACAACTTCGTAAACATATCTTCGATATAGAAAGAATCCAATTCGAGGAAGTTTCCAAAAAGTTATTAGACTTGATCAAACTTTTTCGATCCGAAGTGTATCATGCGGGAATCCACCGTCTGTAGGATTCTTTGGTAGAAAGAAATAAAAAAAAGGTATGTTGCTGCCATTTTGAAAGGAAAGTCTTAAGAAACACCGAAGTAATGTCTAAACCCAATGATTCAAAACAAACTATCAAAGGATCCCAGAACAAGCAAACGCCGTTTTAATTGTCTCAATCACTGGATCAGACGGAAGAATCAAAATTCATTTGATTTTAAACGAGACAAGCATAAGGGGAGTAAAGACCGCTCAAGAAATGAAATTTTCGAAAACTTTTTATTTGAGAATTATCCAATTTGAGTTATGAGAGTAGGAATGATTTATTTTTCATTTTTATGATTATGAAGGAAGAAGCAAAAAATTAAATCAAAGTCTAATTGATTTTTTGTTCTAATTTAGAAATTTCATACATAGGCAAAAAAAACCTCGAATCCTTCATTTTTCTCGAGCCGTACGAGGAGAAAACTTCCTATACGTTTCTAGGGGGGGTGTTGCTCGTCTACATCTATCCCAATGAGCCGTCTATCGAATCGTTGCAATTGATGTTCGATCCCGAAGAGAAGGAAAAGATCTTCGGAAATTGGGTTTTTATGATCCCATAAGGAATCAAACTTATTTAAATGTTCCGGCTATTCTATATTTCCTCGAAAAAGGTGCTCAACCTACAGGAACTGTTCAGGATATTTTGAAGAGGTCGGGGGTGGAACTTCGTCCTAATCAAGCGAAATTCAATTAAGGAAAAAATTTGGGAAATACAAAAATAGAAGATCAAAGTTAGACTTATAACTACCCTTTTTGTATTTCCTGCTCTATTTGTATATCTTTTTTAGATTTATCATTGCTTCCGTTGAATTCTGTTTTTATATTGAATTGAAAAAGCCTTTATTTCAATTTCATTATGAAAGTTTTCTTTTTTTTTTTATTTTTTCATTTCTTACACTTTTTTATATCTAGATTCTATATGTAGTGCCAATACAAGTCCTTTTGTTTTATTTTCATTCATTTAAATGAATATATGAATTATTCATATATTAGTTATTAGTCTTTTTTTTCCATTTTTCAATTGAACCAATTTCAATTGAAAATGGAATTTCTTTTGTTTTTTCTATTGGGTTTTTTCTCAACATTTCTATTGACAACAGCGTATCAAACAAATATAATTCATTTTAATTGTCAATTTAAGTAAAGATAAGTGAAGTGGATCTATTTTTTGTTTCAAAAAAATTGTCATTTAGAAAATGTGTGTGTTTTTTTTTAGATTTCTTTGTTCAACAGTTTGACTGAATCGTCTTCTTTTTTTGTTTTTGTATTCGGATTGTATCTATACAGTCTCTACTAGAATTCCCCAATTCTATATTTTTTTCGGGTTGCTAACTCAACGGTAGAGTACTCGGCTTTTAAGTGCGACTAGGATCTTTTACACATTTGGATGAAGTGAGGGATTCGTCTATACCATCGGTAAAGCTTGGAAGACCGCGACTGATCCTGAGGGGAAATGGATGTTAAAAACAGCATGTCGTATCAACGGAGAGTTCTGAGAATATTTCAGTCTTACTAGATCGGTATAAAGCCGTGTTCGAATTCTTAGAACCGAACAAAATGAAAATCCTAGTTAGGTCGAATGAATAAATGGATAAGGCTAGGGCTTCAATTCAATTCTGGGGAAAGAAAAAGCAACGAGCTTTGGTTCTTAATTTGAATGATTCCCGAGCTAATTAGACGTTAAAAATCAAAATAGATTAGTGCCCGCGGCGGGAAGGGGGTTCTCGCCTCACGAGTGGATTCTTTATTTTTTTGTAATGAATCCTACTTATTCTGGAATGGAGATTAGTGTGTAAAAGAAAAAGTATGTTGATAAAGAAAGTTTTTCCGAAATCAAAAGAGCGATTCGGTTTTCAAAATAAAGGATTTCTAACCATCTGATTATCCTATTCTAAAATTCCTATAATATAGATCGATGAAATGGAATGGGGGAGTCTAAGGAGAGTCTAGCGAATCCGTTTAAAGTTTCCCAGGTTCCGAGGTATTTCTTATTACTATATATAAATACCTTGTTTTGACTGTATCGCACTATGTATCATTTGATAACCCTCAAAATCTTCTGCCTTTGGTCCAAATCCAAATTAAAATGGAGCAAATTCAAAGATATTTACAGCCAGAGAGATCTCAACAACACAACTTCCTATATCCACTTCTCTTTCAGGAGTCTATTTATGCACTTGCTCATGATCGTGGTTTAAATAGGTCGATTTCTTTTAAAAATACCGGGTATGAAAAAAAATTGAGTTTTCAAATTGTGAAACGCTTAATTACTCGAATTTCTCAACAGATCTATTTTACTACTTATTCTTCTAACAAAAGTCAAATTTTTGGGCCCAACAAGAGTTTGTATTCTAAACTGCTATCAGAGGGGTTTGCTTTTATTGTGGAAATTCCGTTTTCTTTACGATTCATATTAGAGCGCAAAAAAATATTAAAATCTCAGAATTTACGATCAATTCATTCAATATTTCCTTTTTTAGAGGACAATTTCTCACATTTAAATTATGTATTAGATATACTAATACCCTACCCCCCTCATCTGGAAATCTTGGTTCAAACTCTTCACTTTTGGGTGAAAGACGCTTCTTCTTTGCATCTATTACGATTCTTTCTCCACGAGTATTGTAATTTTAATAGTTTCATTACTCCAAAGAGGTCCCGTTCCCCTTTTTCAAAGATAAATCAAAGATTTTTCTTCTTCTTATATAACTCTTATGTATGTGAATACGAATCCATTTTTTTATTTCTCCGTAACCAATCTCTTCATTTACGATCAACCAGTTTTGGAGCCCTTTTTGAACGAAACATTTTCTATGGAAAAATAGAATGCTTTGTAAAAGTCTTTGCTAAGGATTTTAAGGCAAACCTATGTTTGCTCAAGGATGCGGATCTTTCCATGCATTATTTTAGGTATCGGGGAAAATCAATTCTGGCTTCTAAAGGAACGCTTCTTTTGATGTCTAAATGGAACTATTATTTTGTCAATTTTTGGCAATGTTCTTTTTGTTTGTGGTTCCATACTGAAAGAATCTATATAAGTCAACTATCCAGCCATTCCCTTGACTTTATGGGCTATCTTT